TCACACTCAATTACTTCAACTATTTAAGTAGGGAGGGAAATTCCCATATCTTTTTTTTTAATGTAATGAGCCTATCCTCTCCCTCTCTTCTCTATTCATATTCCAAGATGTCACGACTAATCACTAATCCAAGACCAGAATATTTGGAGGACTCTTCTGACCGAACAAAACAAAAATATACAATTGTCAGCAAAGTTGTTTCTTTTTTTCTTCAAATCCAAAGAATTCTTCTTACTTTATATTATACACAGGTCACCGATTTAGCATAAAAAGGGGTTGATGGGAATACCCATTTTTCAAATATTTTCCAATAAAAGGCTCAAATCATTTTATCGACATGAGTGTTTTATATCGAAAAAAAATTCCAATTATGCATTTTGCAAACCTTTTTATTCTATATTAACATAGTAGTAGAAAGAGTACCATACTGCGTCTGGACTTCAAACAGTTTAGCTTTAACCATGTTAATGGTCCCACATTATTGGTTTGGTTGATAGAGAATCAAAGTCGATTTACCAATGAATCGCGAAATGCTATGGTTCTTAAATATGATTTGAAATTGATTCAGAAGGAATTCGCGGAATTACGCACTTTTCTTTTCGGTCTAATTATAATGAAAAAAAGTACAGCTGGGTGGATCCAGCCTATTCTTGAAATAAACAACTCGCACACACTCCCTTTCCAAAAAAGATCACTACACCAAGCACTACACTTAGATTTATTGGATTTGTTGCTAAAATATCGGTATTAAACCCGAAACTCCCGGCGAATGACCAGCGAACCGAGGAAGCGAAAGAATCGGTTATATTTTTCATATTATCTCCTCTTTTAGATAGACTAAAAAAAAGGAACTCTGTTCTTTTGTATCACTTTACCTTTTTTTACTTATTACTTATTCTATTTCTATCTATTTATTTACTATTTGCTTTGTATTTTTTGTTTTTTTTTTTTTATTAATTTATCTATTTAAAAATGTTTTTTTTTTCAATTGGAAATTCCCAAAAAGAATCGTCCTTATTAAAATTAGAGGCCTGGCCTCGTGTCAATTGTGAAAACCCTCGTTTGTTCGGCATGCTTATGCCAATTCCTCATCCTCAAAAGAGGCCCTCTCCTGGATTATTGTCTCAACGAATAAGTAATTGTAGGAATCAACCTTGATATAATTCGAACAGGAAAGGAACGCGGGTCTTTAAATACGACAAAAAAATAGCCTATTTATAGGATTAAACAAAGGGATTCGCAAATAAAAGTGCTAATGCTACAACCAGCCCATAAATTGTTAAAGCTTCCATAAAAGCCAGACTGAGCAATAAAGTGCCTCGTATTTTTCCCTCCGCTTCGGGTTGTCTCGCGATACCTTCTACAGCTTGACCCGCAGCAGTACCTTGACCGACTCCAGGTCCAATAGAAGCAAGCCCGACAGCCAACCCAGCGGCAATAACGGAAGCGGCCGAAATCAGTGGATTCATGATAAGTTCCTCGCACAAAAATAAAGAAATAGTTAATGATACAATCGTCCAATGAATTATGACTTAATTATTCCATCACTAAGATTCATACAATCGAAGTAACTAAGAACTCGGAATTGAAGTAATAATATTATTATTGAACCATCAAAGACATTTCGATATCTCTTTTTTAGTTCCGATCCACAGGATTTTTGTGAATCCATACAACTTTTGTTTTGTTCTTTCATTTCTTCTTTCCGAACCCCTTATTTTGATTTTTGAATTCTTCGTTCGTTAGTTTTCTTTATTTCATCGCTTTACTCATTCATATTCACTTTACAGGCAAAGACGAAACCGAAGAATTTCTATTGGAATCTCTATCTAAGTTCCCAATAGTAGGGCGGATTCGATATATCTTTAGTTGATATATAACTAGCAATATCTAATATCACATATACATGTCTTTCTTCCATAACGTAAACCAACTATTCATATCTTAGATTCAAACTATACGTATCTTAAGGTCAATCGTATTCTAGAATCATTCTTGGAAATATACACAAGAGTTGGCTTATAGTCATTAGATCCCATATACCCAATTCTGTCCCCCTCTCCCAATCACCCCATTTTTTATGAATTCTTGTTTTTTGTAAATTCGTCTATTTCTTTTATTTATCATTATCTAACACGGCTACAATCGAAATAGACGAATTCTTTAGGTCGAAGCCTTGCATAGAAATAAATATAAGTATTTGGTTGCGGTAAGGTCATTCAATTTATTATTTATTACTATTTTCTTTTGGTCAATCGTTGAATTGAATAAAATCAACTGAAATGGGAATCATTCTCTAAAGCATCTTTCTTTTCTTTTTTTTTAATCATACACCGTGTAAATTGTGATACTATGATACTATAAAGAATTTTTATTCAAATCATGACTCCTGATATTTGATATTGGAATTGAATGAACAAAACAATAGAATGAGAATATTCATTGGCGGGGGAGTATAATAAAGCCAAACTGGAATTTTAGGAAAAAGATCTTTTCGATC